AGCTTTCGATTGATCCGGGTACTTGGAATCCTATGGATGAAGACATGGTCTCTGCGGATCCCATTAAATTTCATTCGAAGGAGGAACCTTATAAAAAGCGTATTAACTCTGCTCAAAAAACTACAGGATTGACTGACGCTGTTCAAACAGGTACAGGTCAACTAAACGGTATTCCGGTAGCCCTTGGGGTTATGGATTTTCAGTTTATGGGGGGTAGTATGGGATCTGTAGTAGGCGAAAAAATAACTCGTTTGATCGAGTATGCTACCAATCAATGTTTACCTCTTATTTTAGTGTGTTCTTCCGGAGGAGCACGGATGCAAGAAGGAAGTTTCAGTTTGATGCAAATGGCTAAAATTTCCTCGGTTTTATGTGATTATCAATCAAGTAAAAAGTTATTCTATATATCAATTCTTACATCTCCTACTACCGGTGGAGTGACAGCTAGTTTTGGTATGTTGGGGGATATCATTATTGCCGAACCCTATGCCTATATTGCATTTGCGGGTAAAAGAGTAATTGAACAAACATTGAAAAAAGCCGTGCCTGAAGGTTCACAAGCGGCTGAATCTTTATTACGTAAGGGCTTATTGGATGCAATTGTACCACGTAATCTTTTAAAAGGTGTTCTGAACGAGTTATTTCAGCTCCATGCTTTTTTTCCTTTGAACAAAAATAAAATCAAATAGAACGGTTAGTTTATCAGAATTAAACGAAAACCCCGAAAAATTCATTTTTCTTTCGAATCATTTTTTTTATCGATATTCTTGTTTACTACTCAGTAAACCTCTATCAACAAGATAAAAAGTGAATTTTGGTTTTGAGGAAGTTCAAATTAGACTAGAAAAATAAAAAAAGTTCATTTTCCTCCCTTGCTTGCATATGTATAGATAATTCAAATAGAGATAGATACAGATCTATAGAGAGTCTTCCATCTTTTTGCATTTCCCGAAAATTCCCTGTTGTTGGATCAGATTCTAATCAATTTTGTAGAAATTTGTAATGGAATAAAATTTTTTCTTTATTAATGACTATTATAAGACAAAAAGAATAATAAATCTAACAAGGGGATTATGATACATCTATTTTATTTTGAAAGATGAATAAGTCCATTTATTTAGTTTGGCGTTTCTTGTACCTATTTTTTTATTCTATTTCTATTAGGTTCTATTCTATATATTTCTATTAGGTTGTATATTAGTATTAGATATATATTTACTTAAAGATACTTAGTATAATTATATAATATATATAATAGAAATAATAAAAATACAAGATATTCTAAGATATCTTTAGAATTCAGAATATAACAATAACAGGTACAAATATTAAATTGAGGTACCCATTTTATGACAACTTTCAATAACTTACCTTCTATTTTTGTGCCTTTAGTAGGCCTAGTCTTTCCGGCAATTGCAATGGCTTCTTTATTTCTTCATATTCAAAAAAATAAGATTTTTTAGATCGGCTGAGACCTAATCGTATCACTCCTTTTTTATTTTAAAAACTTCGATTCGATAAGACCCATTTGGTAAAATATTGTATAACACATAGATTCCTACAAACATAAATAAAAAAAGCTCTTATGCGTGTGTAAACGTAAATAAATTTGCGCTCTTTTGAAAAATGGATCATCGTCGGGCCCATGTATGAAATTCCAGTCAATCTATTTATTTGTATGTATATAACTATAGGGGATCATATAAAGGAAGGAGATGTTATTATTTTAGATATAAACAATTCTATGAATTACTCCTAAGGTAAAGGTTCACAACAAAATAGTTGATGAGAGTTACTTTGAAAACAAAAAAAGGAAAGTCATATTTTCTCAATTCCAAAAAATTGTATAACTGGATCTAATATATATGAGTTGGCGATCAGAATCTATATGGATAGAATTTATAACGGGGTCTCGAAAAACAAGTAATTTCTGCTGGGCCTTTATCCTATTTTTAGGTTCATTAGGATTCTTATTGGTTGGAACTTCCAGTTATCTTGGTAGAAATGTTATATCGTTATTTCCGTCTCAGCAAATCATTTTTTTTCCACAAGGGATTGTGATGTCTTTCTATGGGATCGCAGGTCTCTTTATTAGTTGCTATTTGTGGTGCACTATTTTGTGGAATGTGGGTAGTGGTTATGATCTTTTCGACCGAAAAGAAGGAATAGTGCGTATTTTTCGTTGGGGATTTCCTGGAAAAAGTCGTCGCATCTTTTTACGATTCTTTATGAAAGATATTCAGTCCATCAGAATAGAAGTTAAAGAGGGTGTTTCTGCTCGGCGTGTCCTTTATATGGAAATTCGAGGTCAAGGGGCTATTCCTTTAATTCGTACTGATGAGAATTTTACTACACGAGAAATTGAGCAAAAAGCTGCTGAATTGGCTTACTTCTTGCGTGTCCCAATTGAAGTTTTTTGAAATGAATTAATTTTAAAAGACTAAATGCTTTGGCAGTAGGAAGAAAAAACGAAAGAATTTATTTCTTTTTTTTGTCAATTGAATATTCATCTATTCTTTTATGTTCGTTTTTTTTGATATATTTGATAGAAAAGGAGTTTCTTCGTCTCGAAATTAGTATTGATCGAAAAAAGGGGGAATAACATCCTGGAAACCCAATTTTTTCTTGATTCAAGTTGGAAGTGTATTCTGAGTCTATTTCTGTATTCTTTCTAGATTTAAAGCAAAGACTCAGTATTGAATCAACAGAAAACGAGAAAATGGATTCGTAGGCTCACTACATTCTATTCGAATTAGAATAGAAACTCATGCTCGATAGAAATATTAGATCTAATAGAATCAACAAATGAGGCAGGTTCATTAACAATTCACAGATTCAAAATGGCAAAAAAGAAAGCATTCATTCCTTTTTTTTATTTTACATCTATAGTCTTTTTGCCCTGGTTGATCTCTCTCTGCTGTAATAAAAGTTTGAAAACTTGGATTACTAATTGGTGGAATACTAGACAATGCGAAACTTTTTTGAATGATATTCAAGAAAAAAGTGTTCTAGAAAAATTCATACAATTAGAGGAACTATTACAGCTCGATGAAATGATAAAGGAATACCCAGAAACCGATTTACAACAATTTCGTCTAGGAATCCACAAAGAAACGATCCAATTCATCAAGATACACAATGAGTATCGTATCCATACAATCTTGCACTTCTCGACAAATCTAATATCTTTCGTTATTCTAAGTGGTTATTCCTTTTGGGGTAAGGAAAAGCTTTTTATTCTGAATTCTTGGGTTCAAGAATTCCTATATAATTTAAGTGATACAATTAAAGCTTTTTCGATTCTTTTATTAACTGATTTATGTATCGGATTCCATTCGCCTCACGGTTGGGAACTAATGATTGGTTATATTTACAAAGATTTTGGGTTTGCTCATTATGAGCAAATTTTATCTGGTCTAGTTTCTACCTTTCCAGTCATTCTTGATACAATTTTTAAATATTGGATTTTTCGTTATTTAAATCGTGTATCTCCGTCACTTGTAGTGATTTATCATGCAATAAACGACTAAAAAAAGATTCACTAATCCAATTTTAATCTTTCGTACCTTATACATCATAACCAAATAAAAGTCGTATTTACTTTACTCTTTTTACCCACGAGGGATTCCTTGTATATTTCAACAAAAAAATTTGATTTTTTTAAGTAAATGTAAATAGCAGAATTGTGGCTAGGGAAGTATATTATCGACCTAGTTAACTTTATTGTAGAAATTTTCGGGATAAATGATTGGACCATGCAAACTAGAAATACCTTTTCTTGGATAAGGGAAGAGATTACTCGCTCCATATCTGTCTCACTCATGATATATATAATAACTTGGGCATCCATTTCAAGTGCATATCCGATTTTTGCCCAGCAGAATTATGAAAATCCACGAGAGGCAACTGGGCGTATTGTATGTGCCAATTGCCATTTAGCTAACAAGCCCGTGGATATTGAGGTTCCACAAACGGTACTTCCTGATACGGTATTTGAAGCAGTTGTTAAAATTCCTTATGATATGCAACTAAAACAAGTTCTAGCTAATGGTAAAAAAGGAGCTTTGAATGTGGGAGCTGTTCTTATTTTACCGGAGGGGTTTGAATTAGCCCCCCCCGATCGTATTTCACCCGAGATGAAAGAAAAGATAGGAAATCTGTCTTTTCAGAATTATCGCCCCAATAAAAAAAATATTCTTGTGATAGGTCCTGTTCCTGGTCAAAAATATAGTGAAATAACCTTTCCTATTCTTGCTCCAGACCCTGCTACTAATAAAGATGTTCACTTCTTAAAATATCCTATATACGTAGGTGGAAACAGGGGAAGGGGTCAGATTTATCCTGATGGTAGCAAAAGTAACAATACAGTTTATAATGCTACGGCAGGAGGGATAATAAGCAAAATTTTACGAAAAGAAAAAGGGGGATACGAAATAACCATAGTGGATGCACCCAATGGACGCGAAGTGATTGATATTATCCCTCGAGGCCTAGAACTTCTTGTTTCAGAGGGCGAATCCATTAAACTCGACCAACCATTAACGAGTAATCCTAATGTGGGTGGGTTTGGTCAGGGGGATGCGGAAATAGTACTTCAAGATCCATTACGTGTCCAAGGCCTTTTGTTCTTTTTAGGATCGGTTGTTTTGGCACAAATCTTTTTGGTTCTTAAAAAGAAACAGTTTGAGAAGGTTCAATTATCCGAAATGAATTTTTAGATCTGTCTATTTAGCTTTATCAAATTCGTAAAAAAGAACAAAAAAATTATGAGAAGCCTTTTGCCTATCTTTAGATTTGCTATTCCTTTTCGCCTAGATGTCAGGAATTACTTGTATCATAGTCCTAATCCTAGTATGTATATTGAGAAGAATTCACTTTACCCCCCCTTTATTTATTTTTCAATAAAAATTTGAAAAATGAGAAGGGGTGTGATGTAACTCTGTCGTTATTGACCAATTGAAATTGATAGAATGTATCAATAATCAAGAGTTTTTTTCTAT